GTCTCAAAACCTGGGGTAGTAAAAAAAAGCGGGATACTGTATTTCCGGGATTGGATTTCATATTCGAATGAACCTCGTAATCGTAAGAAAGTAGGTTTTTTTACTACGGGCCTAGCAAAAGAAAAATCGAGATAGGTTCCCATCGAATGGGATTCCCCCCTAAAAAATCGGACGTGAAGGTTTCCTCTCATCCGGCTAAAGTAGTTATACCAAATAAAGAAAGGGGTTCTTATTTTTAAACTTTGTTCAAAAAAACCCTACAAAAAGCTACTCCTTACTCAAGTTCCCAGTAAGGACCAATCTTTCATTGATTCATTCTTTTTTGACTTTAACAACTTTCTGAATTACTTTCAAATGGAAATGTGAAATTATTGAGTAGTCTACTTCCCCTCAAATAATGAATCCTCTTAAAGGAATATTTTGGGATTCATAAGGGATTTACTTGTCTATATATCGTTCCATTCGATCTTTTAGGCCCCCACTCACCTCGATGGTTATGCCGTAATGCCCCTTGAAGCATATATGCGATAGATAGACTCCTGTCACCATGCCATATTTGTTTGCTTGAACAGAACTTCTCTCTAAAAGAAACGGAATAGCCAATTCGTAGAATTGGTCTTTTTTTTTCACGAGGTATAACGAGCAATTCCTATTTATCTCTTACGGAATCGGCCATGGATCAATACCCCTTCCATTTGGAAGTATTGAATACGCCCATAATTCTGAGCTTCATGTTACTCCTCCAAAGACACATGTCAGAATCGGGGGCATCCCAATCAGATTGAATGGGATGACAGTTTCTTATTATGAATCTGTAAAATGAAAATTTCGATCAAATCACACATCGCAGTATACTAGGCCTTCTAATTCCTTAAGAGGTTTATCTAAAAGATTCGCAATATAACTAGGAAGACGTTTCAAATACCACACATGAGTCACTGGACATGCGAGTTTGATGTATCCCATTTGATATCTTCGTATCCGAGAATCCACAAATTCCACCCCACATTGTTCACAAAATTTCGGGTCTTCTTTTTCAGCCCTGATTACTCTATAATTTCCACAAGCACAAATTCCACTTTTTATAGGTCCAGAGATTCTTTCACAAAACAATCCATCTCTTTCCGGTTTATTGGTTTTGTAATGAAAAGTATAGGGTTTTGTCACCTCTCCAACTATCTCTCCATTAGGTAGGATTTTGTTGGCCCAAGCCTTTATTTGTTGAGGAGAAACTGGTCCAATTCGAAGTTGTTGATGTTTATACCGATCGATCATAGAATAGAAATTCTGATTCATTCAGATCAAGCTTCCTTCCTATTGATCTGGAAATTCTTCTCAGATACAAGGAAATGATTCAGTTCCAGAGCCAAAGACCGTAGTTCTCGAACGAGCAATCGAAAAGATTCTGGAGCATCCTCTGGGTTAGGTAGTGTTCCTCCAATGATCGTAGCACCAAGTACTTCTTGACGAGTTCTAATATGATCAGATTTATAAGTAAGCATCTCTTGTAAAATATGAGCAACACCAAATCCCTCTAGAGCCCAAACTTCCATTTCTCCTACTCGTTGTCCTCCTTGCTTGGCCCTTCCTCTAAGGGGTTGTTGTGTAACAAGTGTGTAATGTCCACTGGAACGCCCATGGATTTTATCATCAACTTGATGAATTAATTTCAGGATATAGGACTTTCCTATTAGAACAGGCTGTTCAAAAGGATCTCCTGTTCTTCCATCAAATATTCTGCTTTTTCCCGGATACTCGGGTTCAAATACCCATGGATTTTTTGTTTGTTTACTGGCTTCATATAATTCAGGAAACACTAGTTTTCTCGACGAATCTTGCTCATATCTCTCATCAAAAGGTGCTATTCTATAATGTCTCTTTAGAAGATCCCCAGCTAACCCGAGTGAGCATTCAAATATCTGTCCCACATTCATTCGTGAGGGTACTCCTAATGGGTTGAAGACCATATCAACAGTTGTTCCATCTTGCAAATAGGGCATATCTTGTCTAGGCAAAATTTTAGAAATGATACCTTTATTCCCATGTCTTCCAGCGACTTTATCACCTACTTTGATTTCACGTTTCTGTGAAATATATACACGAATTATTTCTGAATTATAACTAGAATCCCCTTTTTTCTTTTTCTGGATCCATCTCACATCAATAACGCGACCCCTTCCACCTACACTTATAGGTAGTTTTAAAGAAGTTTCTTTTGCCGTGGATACCTGAATGCCAAGTATGGCTCGTAATAATCTATCCTCGGGGGCATACGAGGATTCGTTCGCTGTTTGAGGCGTTAATTTACCTACTAAAATATCACCTGCTTCTATCCAAGATCCCAGCATCACAATTCCATTTCTGTCTAAATTGCGGAGTAAATGAGCCTCTAAATGCGGTATTTCTTTAGTGATTCTTTCAGGACCTTGGCTTGTCACATGAGTCTTAATTTCATATTTTCGGATGTGAAAAGAAGTATAAATATCTTCATATACCAGACGTTCGCTAATTAGTACTGCGTCTTCAGAATTGTAACCTTCCCATGGCATATGAGCTACTAATACGTTTTTTCCTAAGGCGAGTTCCCCGCTAACCGTAGCCGCACCGTCCGCTAAAATTTGTCCCTTTTTAATGTATTTACCTCGTTGAACCTTAGGTTTTTGATGCATACAAGTGTTTTTGTTAGAACATTGATACATAACTAATGGAATGTTTATAGTGTCACCATTACTTGAGAAAACAATCTTGTGAGTATCCGTATAAATGATCTTTCCCTCGTGTTCGGCTATAACTGAAAGCCCTGAATCTAGAGCCGTTTGGCATTCCAGCCCAGTCCCAACAATGCACTTCTCGGACCGAGAAAGCGGAACTGCTTGGCGCTGCATATTAGAACTCATTAAAGCCCGATTTGCATCATTATGCTCGATAAAAGGAATAAGGGAAGCTCCAATAGAAAAATATTGGAAGGGAAAAATGCTTCTAAGATGAATCTGTTCCCATGCAATACTTAGGAATTCTTGACGATATCGAGCTGGAACAACCTGTTCTTCCTGAATACCCCGATTCAAGGCCAAAGAATTTCCTGCTGCTATCATATAATATTCATCTCTACTTGGTGATAAATAAATCATCTGCGTCTCTTTTGATTTATCAGATATTTCATAAAACGGACTATCTATAGATCCCCAATGACCAATTCTCACATGAATTGCTAAGGATCCAATAAGACCAACATTGATTCCTTCGGACGTGTCAATTGGGCAAATACGCCCATAGTGGCTCGGATGTATATCTCGTATCCGAAAACTAGCAGTTCGTCCTGTCAATCCTCCAGGACCCAAATAACTCAACTTTCGCCCATGAACGGTTTGTGTCAATGGATTAGTTCGATCAAAAACTTGAGATAAGGGGTGTAGGCCAAAAAACGATTCAAAAGTGGTTGTTAATGAGGTTGAAGTTACCAAATTTTCAGGAGTCGGTATCAATTTATGTCTGATTGCTCCACATATAGTTCTTTGAACCGCATTTTCTAAACGAACAAGAGCCAATCCGAATTGATCCTGTAACAGATCTGCTACAGAACGAATACGTTTATTTTTTAAGTGATTCATATCGTCAAGTGTGCCCATTCCAAATTTCATTCCGATCAAATGATCCGTAGCAGCCAATACATCTCGCGGTAACAAAAATGTATTGTTCTGAGGTATATCAAGATTTAGTCTCCGATTCATATTTCGTCGACCAATCTTTCCTAATTCACACCTTTGTTGAAAAAATTTATTTTGTAATTCCTTACATAAGGACTCAGAAAATACTGGATCCCCATCTACACAAGCAAATTGTTGATAAAACTCCAAAATAGCATTTTCTTTTGAACCAATCGTGTTTTTCTCGTTATCATTCGGGAAAGACAAGAAAACCTCAGGGTAACAAACATTATCTAGAATTTCTCTTAGATTCGAACCCATAGCTGATGATAGAACTAGAATAGATATTTTTTGTTTCCTACTCACACGGGCCCATATCCTTTCTTTTCCATCAATTTCTAATTCTAATCTTCCTCCCCAATCTGATATTATAGTACTGGTATAGACAGAAATTTCTTTATGGTCCAATTCTGAACGGTAGTAAATACCGGGGCTTTGCAATATTTGATTGATTACAATTCTGTATATTCCATTTACTATAAAAGTTCCCAGGGAATTCATTAGAGGAATGTTTCCAATAAAAACGGTTTGTTCTTGCATATCTCTACCGCTTTTCCAAATTAATCCCGCGGGGACATATAATTCAGAAGAATATGTGAGTGATTCAGACACAGCATCTCTTTCTTTTATCAAGGGTTCTACCAATTGATATCGTTCCACAAATAATTTAAATTCAATTTCTTGATCTGTATCTTCAATTTTTGGAAACTTATCCAATTCTTCCGTCAAGCCTTGATTAATGAACCTACAAAATCCCTCAAATTGGATCTGACTAAATCCAGGTATTGTGGACATTCCCTCATTTCTATTACGGAGCATCTTAATCTTAAGTTTCCTCTTTATAGAATAAATCCCATTATTGTAGTATTGGCTCACTCTTCATCGAACTAACCATCCGGATCGATCTAGCAATGATGGAATGTATATTATGTTTACTGAATCACATGAAATTTGAGCCAACTCCATATCTATATTTTATATGTATGAACGGAGACAAGATGGAGGAATGAAGATAATTTTCGGCACAAGTTAGAATTTGCGACAGGTACAAATAGAAATGAATTGATAAAACACCCCCCCCAAAAAAAAAATCTGCCACTCACATTACACTTATAGAGTCTTATATAGAATATAAAAATTGATCCAATTTCTGCCTATTATTATGATATTACGATCAGATTGGGTACCAAAAAAATAAATGGATTCACGATTTCATCCGCTTTTCTATTCATTAGAGAAGATATTCAATGACAAATTGAAGCACGATAATTCTCTACAGGTATATGTGCATAAGAGAGACTCAACTCGGTATCTATCTGTTCTGTGTAACAATTTTTGTTCTGGGGTTTACATATACACATATATGTTGTTATAATTGAGATTGAAAAGGATTTCAATTCTTTTTTAAAAAGAATTGATTAGTCGTAAATCAATTTTCTTTATGCCATTAAGGAAATACGATTTGAGATACAAATTTAAGAATCGTTCACTAATTCAAAGAAAATCAAAAATAGATTTCCGACTGAAAAATTCAGGGCAGGAACCATTACCCATTTTCTTTGAATAAAAAAAAAAAATGACTAATTATTAATTATTATAGTAATTAGTATAGTAATAGTATTAGTAATAGAATATAGATAAAATTTTTTAATAGTATTAAATTTTTTAATAGTATTAGTATTTAATAGTATTAGTAATAGAATATATATAATAGAATATAGATAAAATTTTTATCCATTTTTGATCGAATTTGGCGGCATGGCCAAGTGGTAAGGCGGGGGACTGCAAATCCTTTATCCCCAGTTCAAATCCGGGTGTCGCCTGATGAACAAATTGGGATTTATTATCCTGCTGATTTAATCGACGAATTCTTGTTCCGCAATCTGAGGGTTTCTAAAGGACACTCCTTTTTTGTTCCTAGGATTGAAGAGGAGATTATACGAAAGACGATGAAGACTTCCTAATTATCTTACACTACCTATACTAAGGTAGTGTCTACTAACTCTGTCTGGAATTAGATTGGATAGGACGATAGGAAATCCATTTATAGGAAGTTTTGAAAGGACTGAACTGAAGATATCCAGACTCACGAGAGGCTCTGAGTGCTCAGACATTCAATGTGAATGGTTGGTCGGCTCTTATTCTTATAGAGTAAAACTAAAACGTTGAAAAACCAAAAATTGTATTTGCCGGGGGATTACAAAAAAAAAAGAATGTATGTAATAGCGGTAGTGGCGTTTCCTGATTCTTTCACAGAAAGACAATAAGACTTATAAAAAATCGGAAATAAAATATAGGTATCTGAGAAAATAGATAGTTATCTATCTTGATGGTATATTTGTATGCCTTTTCTTTTGTTTATGAAAGAAAGGTAACAAAACAATAGGTCTTACTATTCCTACATCTTACATTAGAGGCATTCCTTTGATATTTCCTAAGAAAGGGTGTGTTGTGTGTATCGTATTTGTGCTTAATGCTTCCCGATTCTACCAGAAATCCAATAAGATAGGATTTGTTATGATTGGGTTCATTGGATTGGTTCATCAATCGCCTTAAGTCAGAATTCTATTTTGACTCTGCGCCATTGATTCCACTATGATTATTGATCAATAATGGAATAATTCCTTGATAGAGATAGGGGACATAATTTACATGGATATAGTAAGTCTCGCTTGGGCTGCTTTAATGGTAGTCTTTACATTTTCCCTTTCACTCGTAGTATGGGGGAGGAGTGGACTCTAGGGGTACTACTAATTGAGTAATCGAATTGTATCAATTGTTTAATTAATCGTTTTGCGAAGACTTCCAAAAATGTCTCTGTTTCAAAATTATACTGGAATGAATACAGTCATGAATAATAACCATTCTATCAAACAATGAATGATTACCATAGTTATATTTATATTTTTATATTTAGAAAATAAAATCTACGCATGATAGGAAATTTCTTCCACTTCCAACCAAATTATTCCTAAATATTCTATTTTGATGAACCGGCTTTTACCAGAATTATGGATATTACAATGAGAAAACCAATCCCTGTGTGTTTTTTTTTTCTTTACTTTTACTGTTCTAAGTCTAAGAGAAAGTAATTCTCTTATTATGGCGATACATACTTTCTACCGGAAGCAACTAGTAGTTGTCCGCGGAAGTCGAGGTCCTACACATAATCAAATTAGATCTTTCTTTCATTAAGCGATCCACATATCAAGTCAAGCATTTCACCTTTCTTTTACTATGTAATATATATATTAATATAAAGAAATAGTATACTAGATAGTGTGTAGAAAGAACTATATATAGTTCTTTCTACACACTATCTCAGACACTTCTGATTCCAGCCCGATCATTTCACTTAATTTCAGACTTGGAGTTTGAATCCCTTTCTTTCATTTCTTCAATCATTGATAAGAACTAAACTAATAATTCAAATTTCATTCAAATTAATTATTTTGACTGACTGTTTTTACGTAGATGATAAGTAAAAAAGCAGTAGGAACTAGAATGAACAGTGCAGTAGCAATAAATGCGAGAATATTGACTTCCATAATCTCATTGTGTTTTTTTTTTGCTTCGCAATAACTCGGGATCTAATCCCATAGAGATGATAAATTTGACTCCTGTAAATTCAATAGTATAAATTCTATAATGATGATACTGAATAGTATCAATATTATGAATAACAATATAGCTGATCTATCAAATCGATTAATCGTCGAGAATTGAATAGTATAACATAGGAAGATCCTTTATACATACTAAATAAAAAAGGGGATTCCTGATCCCTGATCCA